ACTAAGCGGGGCTAATGTTTTTACAAGAAATCCCTAGCCAACCTTCTTGCAAAAGATCTTTTCTTACTACCAAGTGGGTTCATGCTAGATAAAAATAAAAAAGGAAACTCTAAAAATTTCTTTGTTCTCAACGCCCCTAAATTTCCAGGAATTAGTCACTTCAACAGTCTTCAATGGTTATACGGGTATCCAAAGTACGAACGAGATGGATGTTTATTGTTCCAACCATTTTAATTAGTCCCAATCTCAAAGAAGAAGAAGAAAGGGAATCATTTTGAAGAAAGTTTTCGTGTTGTTGATTTCTCGGCGTAGTGCTTCTTCCCCGATGCCTCCTATTCGTATATTGTATTAGTGTAGTAGGATTGATCTCTAATACGGGAACCATAGGTAAAAACCTTTTGCTCAATACTAGAATTCACAATTGAAGCATCTAAGGCTGCATTAATCGTGGATACATGACAGAAGGGATTGCTTTTTTTATATTCTAAACTTCACCTTCAAAAGCGTAGATTTTTTTTCAATACTCGTTTTTCTTTCTATTCCAAATCGGCGAGAAATAAAAAAAATAATGATAATCAAATCGCACCATCTCTGTAATAAGTAAATGCCTCTTTTTCTCCGGAAGTTGTCGGAATGACTCGTAATAAGATATCGGCTACAATTGTAAAGGTTTTATCAATAAAATTTCCATTTATACGCGATCTTGGCATAGGTAGTAATCCATTCTATAACTCTTTTTATTTCCTTTACCTTTTCTTTTGTAAGAAAATTTTCTCACAAACAAAGGAATTGTATAGTACGAACTCACATAAAAGCGGACTCATAAAAAAAAAACCTTCTATCTACTTCCAATTCCAATTTTTCCGGTCAAAAAAGGGATCTATTAACCATAATCTAAAAAACGATGAATAACTCGCTATTCACCCAGGTACTCAGTCATAATCCTGATGTCGGAGAGATGGCCGAGTGGTTGAAGGCGTAACATTGGAACTGTTATGTAGACTTTTGTTTACCGAGGGTTCGAATCCCTCTCTTTCCTTACTTTCAACTAATTCACCAATCGTACGTGATTGACCACAATGTATCAAATCAAATAAAAAAGAATAGATATAAAATCTACCTTGTTTTGATTTTGAAATAGATTCTTTATTCCTAATTTTTATGATATGGAAAATGCTGGGAAGAGCAAACAAGGGATCCAAATCTCCCTACCAATCTATGATACATGAATAGGAAAAAGATTCCCCGACAAAATCCCTTACCTTGTGCGTGCCTTTTTTTTTTAATAAAAAACCAGGGCAAAGCGGAGTTGTCCGAACTCTTGTTTTTAGTTATTTTTTTTACTTAAGTTAGGTTTATTAAGTCTGTCGAGAGTAATATTCTACGACAAGCAATTCATTTATTTTCAAACCGACGCATTTCCTATCTATTATTTGATTGACTAACCCTTCATATTGGAATGTGTGAAGAGTCAGATGGTTTGGCAATTCCTCAGGGGCAGATGAATCAAGAAGATTTTGAACCAAAGTTCTAGAGTTTTGTTCATCCTTCACTGTAATAATATCTCGGGGTTTGCAGCGATAACTTGGTATATCAACTATACGACCATTAACTAAAATATGTCCATGGTTAACTAATTGGCGCGCTTGAGGAATAGTCAAAGCCATACCCAATCGAAAAAGGATGTTATCCAAACGCATTTCAAGTAATTGTAGTAAAACTTGACCAGTTGACCCCTTGGCTTTTCCGGCGATACGAACATATTTAAGTAATTGGCGTTCTGTAAGACCATAATGAAAACGCAATTTTTGTTTTTCTTCTAAACGAATACGATATTGAGATTTTTTTCCGGAGCGTGATTGGTTTCTAAGATCGCTTCCTGCCTTAGGCCTTTTACTAGTTAGTCCCGGTAAAGCCCCCAGACGGCGTATTTTTTTAAAACGAGGCCCTCGGTAACGTGACATAAAGACTCCTTTTTTATTGAAATTGTACAAAACTAAACAAAATTAAAACTGAACTAAATGATAATGATAAATGACGTGAAATCCACTCCAATAAACTATTGGAATACAAAGAGTAAGAAGATATATTCTCTCAATATACAGATTTTTTTTATTGTATATACAATATATATAAATCAAATAAATCACAAAAATTTTTCTTTATTTTCTTTATTTATTTTGCAAAGATCTAACTCTTTTACCCAATATATCTTCCTATATGGAAGTTTATATGACATAATATAAATGGAGTGGTAACTCTTGGAAAAAGGTGAAAGAAGTCTTTTCAATCTTCTTTGATTTTGAAAGTGTATTAAAAATCATGTAAAAAAACGAAAAAATATGGAAAAGCCGGCTATCGGAATCGAACCGATGACCATCGCATTACAAATGCGATGCTCTAACCTCTGAGCTAAGCGGGCTCAAATAAATATATCATTAAATAAATAAAACATAACCTTAATTAATAGAATATAGCAGTATATCGACTTTCTAATTTTCATTTTATTAGTTTCTAAATAAGAAAATCTTAATTCGATCATAAATCTTTTTTTTTTTAGTTAAATGATATCTGATTTGAAATTCTTGTTTTTTTGTTCTAACCTCATGCTATTATTATTTTATACTTTTTTTTTCTTTTGATTTCTAATATTATAGAATTATTCGAATTAATATTCGAATAGAATTTTTTATAATTATTCGAATTTCAAATCTACGAAGTAGACTTAAAATCTTTTTCCATTGCACATTGTAGAATTCTAAGTTTTAATAATAATTATCAATTTCTTTTCATCAAAGTAAAAAAAAAAAAAAGAATCGACCGTTCGACTATTTCTTCAAATTTAAGACAAATATGAGAAAAGGAAGAACATATATATGTTATGTAATATATAACCATATTGAATTGCAAATAAAAAAATGATAGAATCTTTGTTGATTAGACTCAATCAATATGGGTCGGGCTCAAAAAAATGAAAGAAGATACCAAAGAAAAAAGTATCTATATGTAATGAATTCCAAGGTTTCAGCATAAGAAAAAGTGGAAAGACATCATAATGAGATCCTAATAAAAATAAAAAAGGGGATATGGCGGAATTGGTAGACGCTACGGACTTAATTGGATTGAGCCTTGGTATGGAAACCTACTAAGTGATAACTTTCAAATTCAGAGAAACCCTGGAATTAACAATGGGCAATCCTGAGCCAAATCCTTGTTTACGCGAACAAACCCCGGTTTAGAAAGCGAGAAAAAAGGGATAGGTGCAGAGACTCAATGGAAGCTGTTCTAACAAATGGAGTTCACTACCGTGTGTTGATAAAGGAATCCTTCGATCGAAACTTCAAATCAAAAAGGATGAAGGAGAAAAACCTATATTGTCTAAATATAGGTAACACAAAACGATCTCAAAAATAACGACCTGAATCTCGATTTCTATTTTTTTATAAACAAAATAGAAATGTTGTGAATCAATTCGAAGTTTAAGAAAAAATCAAATATTCATTGATCAAATGATTCACTTCATAGTCTGATAGATCCTTGGTGGAACTTATTAATCGGACGAGAATAAAGATAGAGTCCCATTCTACATGTCAATACTGACAACAATGAAATTTATAGTAAGATGAAAATCCGTTGACTTTTAAAATCGTGAGGGTTCAAGTCCCTCTATCCCCAACTCTACTTCCCAAAAAGTCTGTTTGACACCTTACCTTTTTTTAGTTATTCAAGTCAAGAATTCATTATCTTTTTTCATTCATCCTACGCTTTTACAAACTAATTTCTTTTCTGATTATATACAAGTCTTGTGGGATATATCATACACGTACAAATGAGAAAGAAATATTGATTTGAATGATTTAGAATCTATATCATTTTTCATTTTCAAACTTAGAAGGTCCTCGTTTATTTAGAAGATCCAAGAAATTCCCGGTCCAAAACTTTTTTAATTTATTACTATTGACATAGACCTAAGTCATCTATTAAAATGATAATGATACTTCGGTAATGGTCTGCATAGCTTAGGTGGTAGAGCATAGGACTGAAAATCCTTGTATCACCATTAGTATGATACTTTAGTAAAAATAAAGGTTGGCATAGCTTAGTTGCAGAGGACTGTAAATCCTTATGTCACCTTTAGTAAAATCGGGATGATACTTCACTAGATGATACTTCCGTAGATGATACTTCCGTAAAGGTCGACATAGCTTAGTTGCAGAGGACTTAAAGTCCTCGTGTCACCGGCCGGGATAGCTCAGTTGGTAGAGCAGAGGACTGAAAATCCTCGTGTCACCAGTTCAAATCTGGTTTCTGGCATAGGATTAATTATTTCTATTCTTCAAATTAAACGTATTTTTAGTAAAAAAAGTGCAACCACTCTTTATCCCCCTCTCTTTTTTTGTTCATGTGGGAGATCCATCCGTTCAAAAAGAATGTATAATACTTTATACATAATACATATTCGAAAGGAAAGGTTAAATGAGTTCTGTTTGAAAGAATCAAACAAGTAAAAAAAAGGTATAGATCTACTATACCTATAGTATGCATAGTTGAAGGGGCAGAAATACCCCAAGATGTATTAGATACAATAGAAATTTAATTGTACCCCCCCTCATTTATTGCTTTCCGATCTTATTTATTCATTCCCAGTTATGTGACTAAAGTTGACTAAGTTATGTGCGCGATACAAAGTTCATAATGCAGAACTCGTTTTTTTAGTTCATCCTATTGGCTCGGCTTTTACGAAATAAAAAAAAGTATCTTTCAAATTGGAGATCAAGCTATCTATAATAATATGAACCAGACCTCAATTCTTCTGTTTGTTTGATCTAAAAAAGAATTGAATTCAAAATATTCCTTGAAGGTCTGTAGTTGTAGAAGCTTGGGCTCCTTTTTTATCATTCAATAAGCATCTTGGATTTCATAAAAATTGGGGGCAATATAATCCTTACGTAAAGGCCACCCTATCCAACTTTCGGGCATTAGGATCCGTTTCAGTCGTG